ATATTTCTTTTATTGGGACGATAACTTTGAAAAGACAGATTTCCTATCTTTTCTTTCACCTCGGGGGAAATACGATCGGGGGGGGCTAATTCGAATCCCTCGGGTAAAATAAGAACAGCCCCTACATTCAAAGCCCCTTTTTTACCATTAGCAAGAACTTGTTTCAGTTGCATATCATAAGGAATTCGAACAACTGCTTCAAATACAGTATCAGGAAGTACAGCTTGCGGAACTTCAATATCCACAGGCTTATTAGCTAAATGGCAATTGGCGCATACAATTCGCCCAGTTGCTTCTCGTGGATTTTCATAACCTTTCTGCGCAAAAATGGGATACGCATTTGAAATAGATGTTCGAGTTATTACATATATCATGATCGATACAGAAATAGATCGAGCGATCTGTTCCTTTACCCAAGAAAAAGAAAAAGTATTTCTATTTTGCATGATCCAATCATTCATCCAGTAATTTCTACAATAAATTAGATAGGTAGCTAGTATAGTTCCCTATCCACGAGTCTGCCATTGTACTGAAATAATTCTATTGAAATAGGACAAATACCTTGAAGAGGTAGAAGTATAAAGAAAGAATAAGTCAAATGGAAAATGCTTTCTTTATGCGCGAAGAAAAATTTGGATTGATATCAGGAGATCAAATAAGTTCTTCATTCATTCATTGAATGATAAATGACTACAAGCGAAGGAGATACGCGATTTAAAAAACGGAAGATCCAATATTTCACAATTGTATCTAGAATAACTGGAAAAGTGGAAACAAGACCAGATATAATTTGGTCGTTATGAGCCAATCCAAAATCATTGTAGATCGAACCAATCATTAGTTCCCAACCATGGGTCGAGTGAAATCCAATCCATAAATCAGTAACTAAAAGAATCGAAAAAGCTTTTATTGTGTCATTTAAGTTATAGAAGAATTCCTGAACCCAAGAATTAAGAATGACAAGTTCTTCATTACCCAGAATAAAATAACCGCTTAAAATAGCGAAACATATTATATTTGTCGAAAAATGCAAAATGATATGGAGATGATATTCATTGTGTGTTTTGACCAATTGTATCGTTTCCTTGTGTATTCCTATACGAAGCTTTTGTATATTTTGTATATGTGTCTCTGGGTATTCTTTTATCATTTCATCCAACAAGAATAGTTCTTCTAATTCTAGGAATTTTTCTATAACATTTTTCTCTTGAATATCATTCAAAAAAGTTTCGGATTGCCTAGTATTCCACCAATTAATAATCCAAGGTTCGAGACTTTTTTGAAATGAGAGAGAGACCCACCAGGGCAAAAATACTATAGATGCAAGATATGGGAGGGAAATCAATGCTTTCTTTTTTTTCATTTTTTTTTATCTGTGAATTGTTAATGAACTGCTTCATTTGTCAACTCTATCTGATCTGATGTTTCTCTAAAGCACAAGTTCTATAACAAGGTATGGAACCTATGGATCTATTCCCATTTTTGTATAATAATTGACTCCTTAGATCCAGAAGGACTTAAGGAATATAGAAATAAAATTAAGGGTCCTTTTTCGGATGAAAAAAAATTCGAAATAAATAGATAGAGAAATATATATATAATATATATATATAGTAAATAAATTAAGTAAATAAATTAAGTAAATAGGACTTCCGGGTATCTCAATTAATTATTTCGAAATGTTGCACCGTCTAACCACAGCACAGGAATACGGTATCAGTTCAAAATCTGAGGCTTAACCTAAAAGTATGAATTCTGTATTACGAAATACATATTCGGATATTTGATGAATTCATACTTAATTAGACTTATTAGACTTTTTACTAGTATAAAAGAATGGAGTTGGGCCCTATACGCATACAAATACGGATACAAAAGGGTTTTGGTATAGAAAAAATGTATTCTTATTATAGTTTATTATATTTATTATAGTTGGAATAGTTGTAGTTGTTCCATATACGTTCCCCAACTTTTGTTTTATTCTAGCGGGTTGTTGCGTCAACGGAACGAGGAAATGGAATCTAACATGTTTTTCTCGAATGAACAGTCTGAGGAAACTTCAATTGTATTAAAAAAAAGGGAAATTAGCAAGCTCCTTCTATTATGTGGAGAAAACATTCATTCTTCGTTCGGTTCATTTCAAAATACTTCAATTGGTACGCGCAAGAAATAGGCCAATTCAGCAGCTTTTTGCTCAATTTCTCGCGGAGTCAAATTCTCATCAGTACGAGTCAAGGGAATGTTTCCTTGGCCTCTGATTTCCATATAAAGAATACGACGAGGAAAAAGACCCTCTTGAACCTCCATTCTGATTGATTGGATATCTTTCATAAAGAAGCGAAGGAAGATGCGACGATTTATTCCAGGGAATCCCCAACGAAAAATACACAGTATTCCTTCTTTTCTATCGAATCGGTCATAACCACTACCTACATTCCATGAAATTGTGCACCACAAATATGAACTAATGAATAGACCCGCGATCCCATAGAAAGACATCACGATTCCTTGTGGAAAAAAAATGATTTGCTGAGATGGAAATCCAGGTATCAGATTCCTACCAAGATAACTAGAAGTTCCAACCACTAAGAATCCTAGTGAACCTAAAAAAAGGATACAGGCCCAGCAAAAATTACTTGCTTTTCGAGACCCTGTTATAAGTTCTATCCATATATGTTTTGATCGCCAGTTCATACTATACTAGACCCAGTTGCATTCGATTGGAATTGAGAAAAAATTTGACTTTACTTTTCATGATGCCGAAGTAACTTTCATCAACTAGCACTAGTCTGATATGAACCATTAGGAATAATTGGTTAGATACATATACTTTCTTTTCTATTATAAAAATATTCGCCGATCGTTTTTAACCAGATATACCCGCATATCATATACATACATTTATGCGAATATCATGTATCCGCATGCATAACAGTTCTTTCGTTTGTGTTCGGAAAAAGCCACATATTGTCCCATATTACACTAAACAAATATCTGTATTATGATTCAGTGTTGAAATAAATTGATGAAATTTTGTCCCATCGGATCTAGACAATCTTATTTTTTTGGACATGAAGAAATAAAGAAGCCATTGCAATCGCAGGAAATACTAGGCCCACTAAAGGGACAAAAATGGAGGGTAAGTTAAGATCTGTCATAGAATGGGTACCTCGATTTAATATTTGTACCTATTATAAAGATATCTTATGATAAGTATCTCTATAATAGGTACAAACTATTCTAAATAATATTAATATTTAAGTAGTTAATATGGGACAATATGAACGCAAAACAAAAATATCGAAATAAAATGAAAAATTAATATTTAAGTAGTTAATAAGTGCAAGGAATGAGAACTAAATGAAGTGTACCTATTCATCTTTTTAGACGAATATATATGATAATCCGCTTTAAGTTTAAGAAATTTTATTATTCCCCCATCCTTGTAGACATAGAAATCACTTCTATTCTATATTTTCATTTTATTTCGATATTTTTGTTTTGCGTTTTTATTCAAAGGAAAGAAACCGTGCAGCTGAAATAACTCACTCAGAACACCTTTTAAAAGATTACGCGGTACGATTGGGTCAAATAAGCCCTTATGGAATGAATACTCAGCCGCTTGTGAACCGTCGGGTACTGTTTTATTCAATGTTTGTTCAATTACTCTTTTACCCGCAAAAGCAATATAGGCGTTGGGTTCAGCAATAATAACATCTCCTAACATACCAAAACTGGCAGTTACTCCACCAGTTGTAGGAGATGTAAGGATTGATACATAGAATAACTTTTTATTTGATTGATAATTATATGAAGCAGAAGATATTTTAGCCATTTGCATCAAGCTCAAACTTCCTTCTTGCATACGTGCTCCCCCAGAAGCACACACAATAATGACAGGTAGAGATCGATTAGTAGCATACTCGATCAAACGGGTGATTTTCTCGCCTACTACGGATCCCATACTACCCCCCATGAACTGAAAATCCATAACCCCAACTGCTATGGGAATACCATTTAGTTGACCTGTGCCTGTTTGAACAGCTTCAGTTAAACCTGTCCTTCTTTGATAAGAATCGATACGATCTCTATAAGGTTCCTCCTCTGAATGAAATTCAATGGGGTCCATAGAGACCATATCTTCATCCATGGGATCCCAAGTGCCCGGATCAATCAAAAGTTCGATTCTATCTGAACTACTCATTTTCAAATGATATCCACACTGTTCACAAATATGCATTTTTGACCTAAAAAATTTTTTATAATTTAATCCATAACAATTTTCGCATTGAACCCATAAATTTCTGTATTTTTTATTTATATCCAAATCATTAGATCTTCCTCTTATATTGAAATCACGGTTGTTACCACCAGTTCTTATACTAGAATTCCTGCTTTGACTACCTTCAGTACAAATGAAACTAGAAATGTAACTGTCACTGTAATTGTCGGTACCGCTGAAAGTGTCACTATGAATACTGACTTCAAAACGAAGATAACTATCAATGCAACTATTAATGTGATTATTCCAACTAGATTGAGTATCATACATGTAATGATAATAGTAGTGATTGTTACTCTTAGACCTACTATTCAAATAATTGGAAAAAAAATTTTCTAGTTCACTCAGAAAAAAACTATTATTGTCAATCTCAAAAATCTTATTTTCAATATCAAAATATACAGAATAACTGTCACCATTACCATCCCTAACTAAAAAAGTGTTATCAGAGATAAAACTCCAAATATCCCTGATATCAAATAAATAATCAACATTTCTGAAACTATAACTACCACTATCACTCCAACTAGGAATGTTATTCTCCGTATCATTTAGAATGGGCTCTTCGCTTCCACCGGTATGTCCAACAGCATTAAGACTATCCATTGATTTACTTAGCCCACACTTATGTTCTAACTTCTCCTTAGACAACATCGAATTGAACCACCACTTTTTCATAGAGTCTTCTTGCTCCCTATTTGATGAAAATATAATAGAT